ATGAGGCTGATCCTGAGCTGCCATCCACGCACGAATACCCTCGTTTAAAAGAATATTTTTGGTGTAGAAAGTCTCAAATTCAGGATCTTCCGCTGCACGGATTTCCTGGGAAACGAAGTCATAGGCACGTAGGTTCAGAGCCAGGCCGACTACGCCAATAGCACTCATCCATAAACCGGTGACGGGTACAAATAGCATAAAGAAATGTAACCAACGTTTATTGGAAAAAGCAACACCAAAGATTTGGGACCAAAAGCGGTTAGCAGTGACCATTGAATAAGTTTCTTCAGCTTGAGTTGGGTTAAAAGCGCGGAAGGTATTTGCACCATCACCATCCTCGAATAGAGTGTTTTCTACGGTCGCCCCATGAATAGCGCATAGCAGAGCCGCGCCTAATACTCCGGCAACTCCCATCATATGAAATGGGTTCAACGTCCAATTATGAAATCCTTGGAAAAAGAGGATGAATCGAAATATCGCTGCTACGCCAAAACTCGGCGCAAAGAACCAACCAGATTGCCCCAGTGGATAAATAAGGAATACGGAAACAAAAACAGCGATTGGAGCAGAGAATGAAATTGCATTATAAGGTCGCAATTGAACAGACCGAGCAAGTTCAAATTGACGTAACATGAAACCTATTAGTGCAAAAGCCCCATGGAGAGCGACAAAAGTCCACAGACCCCCTAATTGACACCAACGAGTAAAATCCCCTTGCGCTTCCGGGCCCCATAGTAGCAACAAAGAGTGTGCTAAACTATTGGCAGGGGTGGAAACTGCCGCGGTTAAGAAATTACAACCTTCCAAATAGGAACTAGCCAATCCATGGGTATACCAAGAAGTTACAAAAGTTGTCCCTGTAAACCAACCCCCTAAAGCGAAATAAGCACAAGGAAAGAGCAATAGGCCGGACCATCCTACAAAAACGAAACGGTCCCTTCGTAACCAGTCGTCCATAATATCAAATAGATCATTTTCTTCTTTAGTAACTCTACCAAGGGCTATAGTCATAGTGATCCTCCTATTCAATTACTTCAACCATTTCCGAGCACCTCATATCACTTCCAAGGCATACGATAGTTTAATTATCTGTGGACGATTTCTTTCTCGTTCAATGCCCTTTTTCAATGGTCTCGAAGATAGAAATTTTGCATTTTTATCTATGGGGTCACAACCGAGGTCGTGGTAAATCCATGAATTTGATTCGATTAGTTTTTCTTATACTATAGAAATAAACATTTGAATTCAGCATTATTCCATGACTCCTATTTCAAAGCCTATCCTTTAAGGGAAAAATGAAAATAAAAGTAACCCCTCTTTTCCCACTCGCTCTCTATTGCATGGGTGGAAGAACAAAAATAGGATTCTGAAAAAAAAAGAAAGATATTGAAAAAAAAATTGACTTTCGAAATAAATTTTTATGTGTAGCGGAAAGGAGTTGCGATTTTTTCTTATTCCTATAGAACATCTAGTAACAAGAATATGAAATCGTAAATAGCGAAAAATTCTTGCCTTGCGCGGTCTAAGTCTAAGGAAATACAAAAAATCCGCTTATACAATTTCATCTACATCGAATTTATATATCAGAATAGCGAATAGAGGCATCATTCAAGGAGTCAGGTCTACTTACTTTATATTTCTTTCCAATTTTATGGTGGGTTTGATAAGAATCCTTTTTGCTTTGTTGATAAATAATCAAAAAAGAGTTTTTTATTTTTTATATAACCTGTTTGTTTTATTATAACAAGTCCTATATGGAAATGCCCGCTGAAGAGAAAATCTATCTGATTGTTTCTCAGCCAATATCGAATTTTAGAAAGAAAAAACAAGAATTTTCTTCTTTTTTTTATTAACATTAATAAAAAAGAATATAACTAAAATGGAATTGGCAATATAATTTTTATGGGCTTTTGAAAGAAAAAGGAAGGATTTTTTGCAATCGTTATTTCTTGCCTCTGTCATATTACGGAAACCTTTCGATTTGGAACGGGGAGAGATGGCTGAGTGGACTAAAGCGGCGGATTGCTAATCCGTTGTACAATTTTTTTGTACCGAGGGTTCGAATCCCTCTCTTTCCGCCCCCTCGGATCATTTGGGACTTTCGAATTGGAAGGAATTCTGACCCCCGGATTTTCTCATAGATAAATGTACGAAACAAATCCAATTTGTAAGAAAAAATTCCAAAAAAAATTGGATTTTTACTCCTCACGCCCAGGATTACGTCCTGGGTCATTAGATAAGAATCCAAAGATAAAGAGGGAAACAAAGAATATCACTACTGTATAAACAAAAAGTTTGAGAGTAAGCATTACATAATCTCCAAGATTTTTTTTTAAGGAATAGATTACCCGTTTTTCCTTACCACACAGATCCATTAGGATGGGTTTTGTTTATTTTGACACCTAAAAATGCAAAAATCAATTCTTGCAATTTTTTTCAAGAATTGATTTCTAATAAGCACTCTTATCAATATCAAAAATTAGGTTAGGTATTGTGTGGGTACCTAAAGGTACCTGCTCAATGTAGGTGCAGGGGTAGAAAGGCTGATCCAAATTTATTGCTGCAGCTATACATTCAATGTAGAAGAATTTGAATTTTAGAATCGAAGGTTCATAATATAAGATAAGACTTCTCGGCTTTTATCCATTTTTCGAATTTTTTTGGAATGAATACATCATTCAATTTGGCAGACAGAGTAGTAAAGATTTCATCGAAAACTTACAGCAGCTTGCCAAACAAAGGCTAATAGAAAAAAGAGTACAGGTATGACAGGCATAACATCCACGATTGGGTTGAAAATGGCATAAGCTTCGGGCAATTTGGCGAAGAAAAAACTAGTCGGATAAAGAACAGAATTAAAACAGATACAGGTTAAACTAAGTATATTAGGCATAACAAGCATTTCGTTCTTGTAGAGTAGATAATTGGATTTTGATTGAGTTATTTTTCTAAGGGAAAAAGGAAAAGGCGGATTCAAAATCCTTTTTTCTTCGGACTTTCCCAAACGCAAAATACCTCCTTGTATTCGCACTCTCAAATGAGAATGGAAGAAATTCGACTTTCATATAATATCTTAATAGAATTCCATGTAATGATCAATGCATTTTTTGGGTTCTATATTATCCGCATGTCTAGAATCCTAGCAAGAGAGTATCCCTCATTTTTTATGTAATTGAAGTGGGATTGACGAATAACAAAACAAATAAACATAATAGTGTTTATTAGTGTCGGATAAAACCCGAAATGGGGCGTGGCCAAGTGGTAAGGCAGCGGGTTTTGGTCCCGTTACTCGGAGGTTCGAATCCTTCCGTCCCAGATTTTTCTGATGAAACGAAAGATGAAATCGTATTGTACCCCGCACGAGACAAAAGAAAGTTTATTAGAGAAAATAATTATCTCTTATGAACTCTTAGATTAGATGCATTTCTAAGCATTCATTTTCTTTCTCAGAAAACATAATCAAGTGTCAAGTCCAGTCAAATTGAATATCTTTATTTTCATGAAAAATTTGGTCTATACGTAAAACACTGTATAAAAAATGAGACCTATCCCTTTATGATAGAGATAGATTTTTGTTGTATTATATTATTAGCAAAAAGGGTCCTTCTTTGGTTAAGCGAAAACGATCTCGATCTGTGATTCTTTAAATATCCAGAATGATCCATTCTGGTAAGGATAAGGTAAGAACTGTTCGTTGGATAGAATGGATTCCAAAAATCATACTTCTACTAATTTTTGATTTGGAGTTGCTTCTTTTAGGTAAAAGAAAGAATGCTATAAGTAAAAGCAAAGACCTTAATTTTACTTTACACGAAATGTGTTTTTTTTACTTCATTTTTTTCTTTCTTTTGGTATTCGAGTCGAAGAAGTACGAGAATTCTATAACTACCAAAAAACTTTCAATCTTTTCATTGGAATAGTTTATTTAGTTAATAGTTAATTGTTTTTGTTACGGAAAAATATATTGCTAATCTAATTCTAATATAGTAATTAAATTAATTAAATTTTTTTTTGAGGTTGATAGTTTATTTGTTGGAGAAGAATCGATCCTTCTCTTCTCATTTCAGGATTGACCATCTCGAGTCCTCTGTTGAGAATTGAAATTCAATAATAAATAAGTCTTAAGCAAACTTGTTTATTCGTCTTTTTCGAACTATGTTTCCTTCATATGATAGAATATGGGTTTAAATAAATTGGATCTTTGCGGAGTCTTCCCCGATAAATACTTATTTCTTTTATCCATATTTTTCCATAGATAGCAAGTTTGAATTAGTATACAAAAAACTAAACTAAACCAATGACTATTCATGATCCCATCCATATTGGATCAATTCCCTATACCACTTTGCAATGAAATTTGAGGAATGTTTGTTATGGTGAAACTTCGTTTAAAACGATGTGGTAGAAAGCAACGTGCGACTTGAAGGACATGATCGATTGTGGATTTTGCTATCCATCATTTTTCATAGTAATGAAAATGCTCTTGGCTCGACATAGTCTGTTCTATTCGTCCCGAACCAAATTTGCGCTGGGTTGTTTGTAAGTAAATAGTACACGATGGAGCTCGAGAGGACAGAGTTGATTTTTTATCAAGGGAAAGAATCTAGGGTTAGTGAAAACTAATAAATTAGGCCAACTTTGTCAGTCTATCCTTAATATAGAAGTCGAAAGGTTAAAATAAGAAGAAAGTCCAATTTTGGAAGATTGGAAAAACTCTTTCAATTAAAAGTCTATCAAAATCAATCGCTCATATTCGATTTCTATAGAAGAGGGAAATGCTTTATCGAAGGAAATAAGAAAAAAAGGGTATGTTGCTACTCTTTTGAAAGAAAAAAGAATAGGAATTCCCGAAGTAATGTCTAAACCCAAGGATTTCACAAATCAAAGATAAAGAATTCCGGAACAAGTAAACGCGATTTTCAACTGTCTCAACAATAAAATTGTCTCAACAATTGAATTGGATCAGAATAAGGAATAAAAGTAAATTCGTTCGAGATGAGACAAAGAAAAGAGTTTAGAGACGACTCAAAAAATTTCGAAGGATTTTTCCTTTTAAGTCTGTCAGTCAAAATTAGCCAACTTGAGTCATGAGTATAAATGAAATTTGTTTTTTCTGTAAGGAAATTAATGCAAGTCATAGTCGAATTTCTATCTACTTGTATTATAGACAGAAATTCGAATCATTTTCTCGAGCCGTATGAGGAGAAAACCTCCTATACGTTTCTAGGGGGGGCATTGTTTAGCTACATCTATCCCAATAAGCTGTCTATCGAATCGTTGCAATTGATGTTCGATCTCGAAGAGAAGGAAGAGATCTTCGAAAAGTAGGTTTTTATGATCCGATAAAGAATCAAACTTGTTTAAATGTTCCAGCTATTCTCTATTTCCTTGAAAAGGGTGCTCAACCTACAAGAACTGTTTATGATATTTTAAGGAAGGCAGAATTCTTTAAAGAAAAAGAAGGAACTTTGAGTTAATTGAAGAACTAAATGAATAAAAAAGTAGGAGAGGGATCACTAGTATCCCTCGTTGTCTAATTATTTAGACACAATTTGCCTCTTTCTTAGTCCTATTTTTGACTGGATTTATGTCGTGCCAATCCAACATAAGCCCTTATTTTATTTACTTTTTATATCTAATTTGTTTTCTTACCATTGTATTTCCATTGACAAAGGTCTATTGAACATCTAGAATTTGTAGATAGATAGGTCTCTTTATCCTCACTCCATATTAGGTTTTTCTGCCTACACTTCGCTCAAATGATAGGGTTGTCCCTCTTGCATGTACTCTCATACAAGATTTTTGGATTTCTTTAAATAGAAATTGCTAAAAAAATGACAATTTTGCCATCGTGATTGGAGCCGCTCTTTTTTTAACCTTAGTGAAATTTAACCGGACCTGTTCATTTTGGCATTTGAGTGTTTTTAATGGGGGATAAAATCTTTCTTTTGATGTCTTGCTAGTTCAATGTTTTGACAGGAGCGTGCGGTGTAATTCCATTGATTTTTGGGTTTCGATCGTATCTAAGATCCTATTTTATCTGGGTTGCTAACTCAATGGTAGAGTACTCGGCTTTTAAGTGCGACTATGATCTTTTACACATTTGGATGAAGCAACAAATTCGTTCAGACTCTTGGTAGAGTCTAGAAGACCACGACTGATCCTCAAGGGTAATGAATGGAAAAAATAGCATGTCGTAATAAAATCAAATTCTTATTTTTGATTTTTGGAATGGAATAAAAAAATTCCGATTTTCTGGGTCTAGTGAATAAATGGATAGAGTCTGGCTCCAATTCTGGTAAAATAAAAAGCAACGAGCTTAACTTCTTAATTGAAATGATTCCCCGATCTAATTAGACGTTAAAAATAGATTAGTGCCTGATGCGGGGAAAGGTTGGGTTTTCCTATGAGCGGACCCTTGATTTTTTCTTTGTTTTTTTAGAAATCCTAATTATTCTTGATTATGGATTGAAAAGGGATGTTATGGATTGAATGTGTAAAAGAAGCAGTATATTGATAAAGAGACTGTATTCCAAAGTCAAAAGAGCAATTGGCCTGCAAAAATAAAAGATTTGTTCTCTTTTGTAATTAGAACAAACATAAACTAATTGGATAGAAAAGGAAAAGATCTGTGGATTAGACTCCCTTTCTTTCCAGGGTTTGTATTAAAAAATGCAACACCCTGTTCTGACCATATTGCACTATGTATCATCATTTGATAAACCGAGAAATGCTTCCTCTTTCTGATTCAAGTAGAAATACAAATGGAAAAATTCGAAGGGTATTCAGAAAAACAGAAATCTCGTCAACAATACTTCGTCTACCCACTTCTCTTTCAGGAGTATATTTATGCATTTGCCCATGATTATGGATTAAATGATTCCGAGCCTGTGGAAATTGTTAGTTGTAATAACAAGAAATTTAGTTCACTACTTGTGAAACGTTTAATTATTCGAATGTATCAGCAGAATTTTTGGATTAACTCGGTTAATCATCCTAACCAAGATCGATTGTTGGATTACAACAATTTTTTTTATTCTGAGTTTTATTCTCAGATTCTATCTGAGGGGTTTGCGATCGTTGTAGAAATCCCATTCTCGCTACGAGAATTATCTTGTCCGAAAGAAAAAGAAACAACAAAGTTTCAGAATTTACGATCTATTCATTCAATATTTCCCTTTTTAGAAGACAAATTTTTGCATTTACATTATCTATCACATATAGAAATACCCTATCCTATCCATTTGGAAATTTTGGTTCAACTCCTTCAATACCGGATCCAAGATGTTCCATCTTTGCATTTATTGCGATTCTTTCTCAACTACTATTCGAATTGGAATAGTCTTATTACTTCAATGAAATCGATTTTTCTTTTGAAAAAAGAAAATAAAAGACTATTTCGATTCTTATATAACTCTTATGTATCAGAATATGAATTTTTCTTGTTGTTTCTTCGTAAACAATCTTCTTGCTTACCATTAACATCTTCTGGAACCTTTG